AGCCCTTGTGCTTGTGATACATATATTATCATGTCAATAATGTCTTGTCAAGATGAATATTACACGACTCAACTTTCTGTTATCTCTTTGATCAGTATTGCTTATAAATTATTGCTTATAAATAATATTACATTTATAATCCATCGATGTGACGGAGCCCGTTTCTTTCTCTTTGTGATGATAAGTGACCTACTTAACTCAGTGGTTAGAGTATCGCTTTCATACGGCGGGAGTCATTGGTTCAAATCCAATAGTAGGTAGAACTCATTCGATATCAGACTCTAGGTATCTAATAAATTTTTCTACTTTCAATATTAATATTTTTAATATTGATTTTTGATCTTTTCCATTCCACTCTGTATTAGAATCCGATTCCACTTATGATTCTATTCAATTGGCAAAAATAAGGGGTGTATAAAAAGAACTTCTGTTTCTACAGAAGTTCTTTTTTTTATTCGGACACACCAACTAGTTATAGTTACGAAATAACATTGATAGCCTCCACTCGGGCCCTAGCTCGTCTGAGAGCTAGATTTGCCTCAATTATTTGTCTCTTGCCTTCCGCTTTCCGCAAGTTTGCTTCTGCTATTTCAAGAGTTTGCTGAGCTTCTTCTAGATCAATGTCACTACCCTTCTCCGCATCATTTACTAAAACGGTAATCTCATTATTGCCTATTCTAGCAAAACCACCCATCAGAGCCATCGTTACCCATTGGTCGTTAAGGCGTATTCTCAAAATACCGATATCAACAGCTGTGGCAATAGATGCGTGATTTGGTAATACGCCAATTTGTCCACTATTAGTAGATAAAACGATTTCTTTCACTTCTGAATCCCAAACAATTCGATTCGGGGTCAGTACACAAAGATTTAAGATCATTTCTTCAAATTACTCTCCGTTTCTAAGTTCGTAGCCTTCGCAGTAGCTTCATCAATGTTACCTACCAAATAAAAGGCCTGTTCGGGAAGACTATCTAATTCTCCGGAAAGGATCAATTTAAACCCTCTAATTGTTTCTGCTAGGCCGACATATTTTCCCGGAGAACCAGTAAATACTTCGGCTACAAAAAAGGGTTGTGATAAGAAACGCTCAATTTTTCTTGCTCTTGCTACAGTTAAACGATCGTCTTCGGATAATTCGTCCAACCCCAGGATAGCTATAATATCCTGAAGCTCCTTGTAACGTTGTAAAGTTTGCTTAACTCTTTGCGCAGTTTCGTAATGTTCTTCACCAACAATTTTGGGTTGGAGCATAGTTGACGTTGAATCTAAAGGATCTACTGCCGGATAGATACCTTTAGCAGCTAATCCTCTTGATAGTACAGTAGTAGCGTCTAAATGTGCAAATGTCGTGGCAGGAGCGGGGTCGGTCAAATCGTCCGCCGGTACATAAACTGCTTGAATAGAAGTTATGGATCCTTCTTTGGTAGAAGTAATTCTTTCTTGTAAAGAACCCATTTCGGTACTAAGAGTGGGTTGATAACCTACAGCGGAAGGCATTCTACCCAACAAGGCGGATACTTCGGATCCTGCTTGGACGAAACGGAAGATATTGTCAATAAATAGAAGTACGTCTTGCTCATTAACATCTCGGAAATATTCCGCCATAGTTAGGGCGGTCAACCCAACTCTCATACGAGCTCCCGGCGGTTCATTCATTTGACCATAGACTAGAGCCACTTTTGATTCTCCAATATTTGCTTCATTAATTACTCCAGATTCTTTCATTTCCATGTAAAGATCATTTCCTTCCCGAGTACGTTCACCTACTCCGCCAAATACGGATACACCCCCATGAGCTTTTGCAATGTTGTTGATTAATTCCATAATTAGTACTGTTTTACCTACTCCAGCCCCCCCGAATAGCCCAATTTTCCCTCCGCGACGATAAGGGGCTAAAAGATCCACGACTTTAATTCCTGTTTCAAAAATCGATAATTTTGTATCTAACTGTATAAAAGCGGGCGCCGATCTATGAATAGGGGATGTTGTGCGAGTATCTACAGGACCTAAATCATCAATGGGTTCTCCCAATACGTTAAAAATTCGGCCTAGGGTCGTCCCGCCAACGGGAACACTTAGAGGAGCCCCTGTGTCAACCACTTGCATTCCTCTCGTTAGACCATCTGTAGCACTCATAGCTACAGTTCGAACTCGATTATTTCCCAATAATTGCTGTACTTCACAAGTCACATTAATTTGTTGACCGATAGTATCTCGACCTTTAACTATGAGAGCGTTGTAAATATTAGGCATCTTGCCGGGGGGGAAAGCTACATCCAATACCGGGCCAATGATTTGAACGATACGTCCCAGGTTTTTATTTTCCGGTGCGGAAACCCCAGGATCCGAAGTAGTAGGATTGATTATCATAATAATAAATAAAAAATATGTTGAAATTGTTTTTTCGAAAATTTGTGAATCTAAAATCGATGTTCAATAGCAAGTTGCTCGATTAATTCAATAATTCAATTAAGAAACGGAAGTTAGCACTCGATTT